TAACGTGACATAAACACTCCTTTTTAATTTAAAATGGAAAATCTCATAAAGCTAAATTAAAACTAAACTAAACTAAATAACAAATATGTTATAATGAAACGAAATCTACTTAAAGTATTTTACTACAAATATTATACTACAAAAAAGAACTGGAAAGATTTGATCAGTATCCGAATTGTATTCTATTGTATATCTATCTAAATAAATAGAAAATAAAAAAAAAGAGGTTATTTTCTTGATTTGTTCTAGAGAAATGGAACTCCAATTTTTTTTTTCCTAAAATAAAAAGAGATTATCCCTTATGTCAAAAATGAAAACAAATAGAGAAAAAAAGCCGGCTATCGGAATCGAACCGATGACCATCGCATTACAAATGCGATGCTCTAACCTCTGAGCTAAGCGGGCTCTCATAACACAAATTGTGGATTTATCGGAATTATTTCCTAAACTACTGGGATCTTAGTTATTAATTGTTTTATATTAGCTTTTCATAACCAAATTACTATATCATAATCAAATAAATACAAACATAGAAAAAATATAAAATCTCCAATAGTTATTATTTATTTGATATTTTAGTATATATCATATCATAAAAATCAGAATAATTTTAAGATCAGAATTTTAATTAATAGTTAGTTAATTAATAGTTAAATAGAATACTATGTTTGATCGATTTATCAAATAATTTATCAAATCTTTCTTTATTTATCAATAAAACAATATCGTCATTTTAATTCGTATAGTCAAATTCTCTTTTTTGTTTTGAATTCCTTTTTATTCATTTTTTGAATATTTTTGCTTCTTTATTTCTATTATTTTAATATTTCAAGAATAACAATAATAAATAGAATTCCTATTTTCATCTAATCTATATGAATATCTAAATATAGATATAGAAAATAGTAAAGAGTATATAGAATACTATCTTAAAATTAAAATGTATATATATATTTTAAATGGTCTCATTTTTTAGAATTTGAAATAATGACTAATTAGATTACAGTAAACAGTAATTTATATTACAAAATTCGTATGCATTAAATTAAGATGAACTATGTATAATGTATAGAAAAAAGAATGTATCGATAGAAATTGGATATTTCTATTTAATTTCTAAATGAATGTCAAATTTTAAATTAATAAATTGATTTTTGATTTTCGTTTTGTTATTATAAGGTCTGTATCTGGCTGATCTAAGGAAAAAAAGAATCGAACGTTAGAGTATTCTAAATACTCTCAAAAAATCAAAGAAGGAGGGACATATAAAATAGAGATAAATGTAGTATATATCTCTGTATGTTGAATTGCGAATACACAGATAATAGAATCATTTCTGATTCGACTAAATATGGGTATCTGATATAGATGAAAGAAAATCAATCAAACAAATAGAAGGAAATTTTTCCAAAAATGGGAGTAGGTTTCTAATAAATTCAACATGAGATAGGATCTCAATCTCAAAGAAAAAAGGGGGATATGGCGAAATTGGTAGACGCTACGGACTTAATTGGATTGAGCCTTGGTATGGAAACTTACCAAGTGAAAACTTTCAAATTCAGAGAAACCCTGGAATTAAAAATGGGCAATCCTGAGCCAAATCCTTCTTTCCGAAAAGAAATAAATAAAAGTTCAGAAAGTGAAAATCAAAAAAGGATAGGTGCAGAGACTCAATGGAAGCTGTTCTAACAAATGGAGTTGACAACATTTACTCTTTCAATAGAATAATATTGATTGATCAAATCAGTCACTCCACCATAGTCTGATGGATCTTTTGAATAACTGATTAATCAGACGAGAATAAAGATAGAGTCCCATTCTACATGTCAATACCGACATCAATGAAATTTTTAGTAAGAGGAAAATCCGTCGACTTTAGAAATCGTGAGGGTTCAAGTCCCTCTATCCCCAAAAGCCCATTTAATTCGCTAATTTTTTATCCCTTTAATTTTAATTAAAATTCAAAAAGTATTTTTTTTATTATTTAGTTGACATACACTCAAGTAATTTCCTAAAATTAGGGTGGTGTGTCAAGAATGGTCGGGATAGCTCAGCCGGTAGAGCAGAGGACTGAAAATCCTCGTGTCACCAGTTCAAATCTGGTTCCCGGCGATTCATTTCTATGAGTATCTATTTCCAAATTTATAAAAATTTGGGAATAGATACATATTTTTTAGTGGTCTTGATCATCATACATAATTTATCTAGGCCTACGGATACGGAGATATACTCTTTCTAGCTAAAGAATGAATAGATGTATATTCTAGGTATAGTAAAGTTAGTCTGAAAATCAATGATTCCATTTTGTTTCAATTTTTTCTGCGCTCCAAAAAGAATATTAATATTTCAACAATATTCAAATGGTAAAATTACTTGGTTGAAAGGCCAAAAAGTTTAATCTAGGGAAGTTCAGAGGTGAGAATAGTCAAAAATTATCTGAGATACATTATAAAAAAATTCGGTCCATTTCTTTTGATTTTCTTTGATCCTACTTTTTCGT